TAAGACCTATATTATAGAGTATATAACTTCGGTCATAGGGATCAATTTCTAGTCGCATAGCTTCATAATAATTCTGTAAAGCTTCCGCATAATTTCCTTCGGATTGAGCGGACATCCGTTACGGTCGCCATTCAATTAAAAGAATCTCCGTTACAGAACCGTACATGAGATTTTCACCTCATACGGCTCCTCTTTATGTGCATAAGGCGAATAATCAAAAAAGATGAAAATATTCTCCTTATGGACTGAGCAGGGCTAGTGTTTTTACAAGAAATCTCTAGCCGACCTTCCTGCCAAAGATCTTTTCTTAACATCAAGTTGGGACTAGATAGAAATGAGAACTCCAACAATTTCTTTGTTTTCAACGCCTCCTAATTTACAGGAATTAGTCACTTCAACAGCCCTTGATGGTTCTATTGGTATCCAAAGTACAAACGAGATGGATGCTTGTTGTCCCAACCATTCTTTTAGTTCCGAGCCCAATAAGGCAAGGGGTAATTTTGAACAAGGTTTTCATGTTGTTGATTCCTAGGTGTAGTGCTTCTTCCCTTATGCTGTCCATTTATACTAGTGGATTTGTACTAGTGGAGTAGGGTTGTCCCATAATACAGAACCTCTAGGTGTAATAGGTGTAACCTTTCGCTCAATACTAGAATCAAAAATTGAAACATAGCATCTGAGGTTGCATTAATCGAGGATACATGACAGAAGGAATTGTTCTATTTACAAACTTCACCTTCAACAAGCGTAGATTTATTTCAAGAATTTTCCCGAATCACGTGTCTTTCTCGTAAGACCAAGAGAAATGAAATAAAAAAAGAATCAAATCACACCATCTCTGTAATAGGTAAATGCCTCCTTTTCTCCTGAGGTTGTCGGAATTATTTGCAATAAGATATTGGCTACAATTGAAAAGGTCTTATCAATAAAATTTCCATTTATCCGCGATCTAGGCATAGCTAGCAATCCATTCTATAATTCTTCTCATTTCCTCTCGTGGGAAAATGATCCCACAAAGAAAAGAATTGTACAGTACGAAATAACATAAAAACGGATTTATTTGAAAAAAGATTATGGGCCTTCTATTCTAATTGTCTAATTGTTCTTTTTTGACAGGAATCGATAAGAAATATTTGAATCCGATTCGATTTCATCCTAATTGTAGTAGTATACCAAGGAAGGGAACTATTCCAATTTCATTGAAGTTACAGATTCGAGTAACTCGAGAAAATTTGATTGAATTATGATATATTAATGACATAAAGAAGAAAAAGATTAAATATTAAATAATCATTCCATGATTAAAATAGAAAAAGCACCTCGGAATTCATCGATTTAATGGATTCAAAAAAGTCGAAATAGAGGGGAGTCTTTTTTGCAAACATGAATCCCCCCTTCATTTTAAAAAGATTTCCTAAGAAAAGAAAGAATTCTTTATCTTGGAACCTACAAAGAAGGACCTTTCTTTACTTTGATGAAAAATTTTCTATTCTTATTTGTAATATTTAATATTTAAAATGGACTAGTCGTACCTATCCAAAAATATAGAATGGAATATGAAGAACTCACTATTCATTCGGTTTTTGATTCATAATCATTATGTTAGGAGAGATGGCCGAGTGGTTCAAGGCGTAGCACTGGAACTGCTATGTAGGCTTTTGTTTACCGAGGGTTCGAATCCCTCTCTTTCCGTACCTTCACTTAATAGACCCATCTTATTAACAACACCGGATCAAACAAAAAACAAATAGTAATGGAGACCCTTATTGCGTTGCACTAGTTCCACTAGTTAGATCCTTCGTGGATATAGATTCTTTATTCCAAATTGCCGCGACACGGAAACTATAACTAGGAAGAATACAGGAAAGGGTATGAAAATGGCCCCCTCGGACTATGATACATAAATCGGATAAAATCGGTATTAAACTCGTATTTTTCTTACTTAACCTTAGGTGAATGTGATGAAAGGTAAAAATAGCCCGAACGCTTGCTATTTTACTTTAGTTTAGAGTTTAGGTTTAAGCCTGACGAGAATAATATTCTACAACTAGCAATTCATTTATTTTCAAACCGACCCATTTACTATCTATTATTTGATTGACTAATCCTTTATATTCGAATGGGTCAAGGGTCAAATGGTTTGGCACTTCCTCATGAAGGGAAGAGGGCAAATAATTTTGAATCAGAGTTCTGGATTTTTGTTGATCTTTCGCCATAATAATATCTTGGGGTTTGCAGCGATAACTTGATATATCTACTATACGCCCATTTACTAAAATATGTCTATGATTAACTAATTGCCGGGCTCCGGGAATAGTCGAAGCCATACCCAGGCGAAAAAGGATGTTATCCAAACGCATTTCAAGTAATTGTAGTAAAACTTGACCTGTTGACCCCTTGGCCTTTCCGGCGATACGAACGTATTTAAGTAATTGTCGTTCTGTAAGACCATAATGAAAACGCAATTTTTGTTTTTCTTCTAGGCGAATACGATATTGAGATTTTTTTACGGAGCGCGATTGGTTTCTAAGATCGCTTCCAGCTTTAGTCCCTTTATTAGTTAGTCCTGGTAAAGTCCCCAGGCGACGTATTTTTTTGAAACGAGGTCCTCGGTAACGCGACATAAACACTCCTTATTTTTCGAATTCATTTCATTCTTGTTTTTTGAAAATTTGATTTTACAGAATAAACCTAAAATAAAACTGAACTAAACAAAGCGAAGTTTGCTGAAGTAGTGTAGTTGTACTATAAATATAAATATAAATAAAGAAGAATAAAAAAGAATGAGATAAGAGAGAAATTGGATAAATATTCAAACTTCTACTTCTATTAGTATTAGTTATTAGTATCTATTATTCTTATTCTATTTCTATATACTATATATAATATATATATAATATATATATACTATATATAATATATATAAGTTATATTAAGTAGAAATAGAAAGATACTTTCTATATATATATTATTATCTTATTCTTATCATAGAATAAGATCTAAATTCGAAATAAGAATATAAAATAGAATATTAATATAAGATCCTTTTCGTGACATAGTTATGAGTTGCTATAACTTAAACTTAAGTCATTCATGGATTTTAGGGGAAGACACTTTTTCAATATTCTTTGAGGGGGGATTATCAATTTTTCAAAATTTGAATACAAAAATGAAAAATAGTAAAAAGCCGGCTATCGGAATCGAACCGATGACCATCGCATTACAAATGCGATGCTCTAACCTCTGAGCTAAGCAGGCCTACATACTAGAAATTTTCTATGCATAGGGATGCAATATAATATGATATATTATCATGTCTCTAGAAATCTTGAAAAGAATAGAATCTAGAATTTCCAATAACAAAAAAAGAGTAAATATTCTAACGATATAGAATTTCATTTCTTTCGAATTAAATAAAATCAGTTAATTACTTAGAACTAATCAGACAGACTGCAGCTTTCAGGGGAAGTTAACAAAAAAAATCGACCGTTCAAGTCTCCAAAATAGAATTGGAAAAGAAGCAGGAACAGAAACATATATATCGGGTATATATCAATGCATATTGAATTGCCCATATAGAAATGATAAAATCCAATTTGATTGGATCAAATATGGTTTCCTTTAAGGTAAGAAGGAAAATACTTTTTTCGAGATAGTAATCTCTATCTAATAAATTCAAGGGTTCTGGTAGAAATGAAAGAAAAAAGTAATGATAGAATAATACTATTCTAATTTCAAAACAAAAGGGGGGATATGGCGAAATCGGTAGACGCTACGGACTTAATTGAATTGAGCCTTGGTATGGAAACCTACTAAGTGATAACTTTCAAATCCAGAGAAACCCCGGAATTAATAATAATGGGCAATCCTGAGCCAAATCCTGTTTTCTGAAAACAAAGGTTTCAAAAAAGAAAAAAGGATAGGTGCAGAGACTCAATGGAAGCTGTTCTAACAAATGGAGTTGACTGCAGGAATCTTTCCATCGAAACCTCAGAAAAGATGAAGGATAAACGTATCTATTGAATACTATATCAAATGATTAGATGACCCACATCTGTATCTGTATTTTTTTCTATGAAAAATGGAAGAATTGATGTGAATTGATTCCACATTGAAGAAAGAGTCGAATATTCATTCATCAAATCATTAACTCCAAAGTCCGATAGTTCTTTAAAAGAACTGATTAAGCGGACGAGAATAAAGATAGAGTCCCATTCCACATGTCAATACCGGCAACAATGAAATTTATAGTAAGAGGAAAATCCGTCGACTTTAAAAATCGTGAGGGTTCAAGTCCCTCTATCCCCAAAAAGGCTTATTTGACTCCCAATTATGCTATCCCCTTTTCCGTTCGCGGGTCAAAATTTCTTTACGGATTCTTTGAAATGGGATATAATTCTAATATAGAATATAGAATGCACATCCAAATTCAGCAGGGAATCCCTATTTGAACCATTCACAATCAAAAGCATTACTCATACTGAGACTTAGAAAGTCGTCTTTTTGCAGATCCAACAACTTAGAGAACTTCGAGAAAACTTTGTAATACCTCTCTTGTCTCTTTAATTGAAATTGACATAGACCGCGGTCATCCCATAAAATGAGGATGGGATGCTACATTAGGAATGGTCGGGATAGCTCAGCTGGTAGAGCAGAGGACTGAAAATCCTCGTGTCACCAGTTCAAATCTGGTTCCTGACATATGATTCATTTGTATGAGGTCCTTTTTCTCGAAATTAATTGATATGAACCGAGATACATATTGATTTCGAATCTGGATCATAATATTGATTTTGGCGAGATATACCCCATCTAGAAAATAGATGGGTAGAGTTTATTAAATTCTTAAATTCAATCAAGTAAAGTATCTACAATGAAATTGTATTTTATCTTTTTTCTTTTTCATTCAATCAAAATGTTAATACTTCATACATATTTGTATGGTTAAATTGGTTGGGTGAAAGAAGAAAAACTCGAAGTTGAAATAGATAAGATTCGGT